TATATTTGTCGAGAAGTGCAAAATCGTATGAATATGATCCTCATTGTGTATCTTGATTAATTGGAGCGTTTCTTTGTGGATTCCTATACGAAGGTTTTGTAGATGTGTCTCCGAGTATTCCTTGATCATTTCCTCCAAAAGAAGTATTTCTTCCAATTCTATGAAATTTTTTATAATATTCTTTTCCTGAATATCATTCAAAAAAATTGCAGATTGCCTAGTATTCCACCAATAAGTAACCCAAGATTCCAGACTTTTATTAAATGAGAGAGAAATCCACCAGGGCAAAAATACTATAGATGCAAGATATAAAAGAGGGGTGAATGCTTTCTTTTTTGACATTTTTTCATTTCATCTATTAATTTTTAATTTTAATGAACCGACCTCATTAGTTGACTCTACGCCATCCAATATTTCTCTCATGCATGAGTTCTATTACAAAGTATCGAACTTATTAATTATTAATCTATTCACTTTTTTTTATTTGTGATTTCGGAGTTAGTCTTTGAATGTAGAAAGAATATAGAAATAGATTAAGAATCCACTTAGAATTCAAAGAATTAACAAAAAAATATTATATTGGTTCCAGATATAGTAATATGTATTTCGAAATGCTTTGATATAAAATAGAAAGGATGAATCCATTTTTTCGATTTGTTACTTATTTTTTTGTTATTGAATTAAGTTGTGTAGATTTCCATACACATAAAAGACCACAAAAATAGTTTTGTTTTGTGGTTGTTACGTTACGTATACGTCTTCTTTGACTAGAATGAGCGTTATGAAGAAACTTCAGTTAAGTTATGGTATAGAAAAGGGGGATTCTTTAGTTTTTCCTTCCTGCTGAGAAAGCATTCATTCTCTCAGCTCATTTCTCAAAATACTTCAATCGGTACACGCAAGAAATAGGCCAATTCGGCAGCTTTTTGTTCGATTTCCCGTGGAGTAACATTCTCATCAGTACGAGTCAAGGGAATGGCCCCCTGGCCTCTGATATCCATATAAAGTACACGGCGAGCATAAATACCCTCTTTAACTTCTATTCTGACGGACTGAATATCCTTTATAAGGAATCGGAGGAAGATGCGACGATTTTTTCCAGGGAATCCCCAACGAAAAATACATACCATTCCTTCTTTTCTATCGAATCGATCATAACCACCCCCTACATTCCACGAAATTGTGCACCACAAATAGGAGCTAATAAAGAGACCCGCGATCCCATAGAAAGACATCACAATCCCTTGTGGAAAAAAAAGGATTTGCTGAGACGGAAATAAAGATATCAAGTTTCTCCCAAGATAACTGGAAGTTCCAACCAATAAGAATCCTAATGAACCTAAAAAAAGGATAATGGCCCAGCATAAATTACTTGTTTTTCGCGACCCCCTTATAGGTTGTATCCATATATGTTCTGATCGACAACTCATACTTGATCCGGTTTCGTTTTATTGGAATTGAGAAAATACCCTAGACTTTACTCTTTTTGTTTCCGAAGTAACTCTCATCAACTAGTACTTAGTTTGATGTAAACCTTTAAGAGTAATTTATCAAGTTGGTTAGATCTAAAATAAAAACATACCCTTCGTATGATCCCATCGATATATATATAGAGATATAGATGTACCGATTTTACAGTTCAGCCATCCGGCGATCCTGAGATTTTTTCAAATAGATAGAATTCCTTTACCCCATATCATCTTTCTACAGGTCAAAGAGCTCCTTTCGACGGAAGCGCCGCATGTTATACCTTCTTACAATAAATAGGTATCTGCGTTATGATACAAGTCTTAGTTTTGAAAAAAAAAATGGATGAGAGTTGGGCCCATCAGATCTAAACAGTCTTATTTTTTTGAACATGAAGAAATAAAGAAGCCATTGCCATTGCCGGAAATACTAAGCCTACTAAAGGCACCAAAACGGAGGGAAAGTCGAAAGTTGTCATATAAAGGATACCTCAATTTACTATTTGTACCTGTTATTATTTATAAAGATATCTTATCTTATTAAAAATTAAATAATTATAATTAATAATATATTAGAATTCAAAGTTTAATTAGTATAAATCTAAGTATATATATAAGTGAGTATAGAAGGTACAAAATTTGGATTCTATAATACATACGTAAGACGTAGAACAAAAATTTTTTATTTTCCTATAATTTGACGAAAAAAAGAATTCACTTTTTTTCTTGTTGATAGAGGCCTCTTAACTGAATTAGTAATCAAGAATATAGATAAAAAAGAGTTATCCGCTACTTTTGATTCTTTTTACAATTTAGATCTTATGTCAACAAAGAAACCCCATTCATATTCGTTTTACTTGGATTCTGATAAACTAACTACTTGTTTGCTACAAATAAAAAAGGAACTTAATGCTCTATTGAATTTTTATTCAAAGGAAAGAAAGCGTGGAGCTGAAATAACTCACTCAGAACGCTTTTTAAAGGATTACGTGGTACGATTAGATCGAATAAGCCCTTCTGGAATAAATATTCAG